ATGACATGATTACCTATCTATAATGCTTTTTGTGTTTTTATTTTTTTAGTGAGGGCTATTTTTTGACAATTAGAAGGAGTTTTAATTTTCCTAATTTTTTTTTCTTTCTCTACTTTATTTTTATGATTGGAAACTGTAAATATAAATTTTCATTATATAGATAGCTATTGATTATTTATTTTAAGAGAGGCTATAGTTTTTATTTCTCTTCTTGTTAGTTGTCTATGATTTTATGAAACAGATTTCTGTCACTTATCTAAAGCTTCTGATATCCCTTTATTTGGTTGTTTTTTATTATTGAGTTCATCAATTACAGTTACTGCTTATCATCATAATTTAGGTGTAAACCGTAAAATTAATTTTAATCTACTTTTAACCATTTTTTTGGGTATTTGTTTTGTTTTTTTACAAGGGTTTGAATTTAATGAGTGTAAATTAACTCTATTAAATAGGAGTTATCACGCTAGTTGTTTTTGTACAGTAGGGCTTCACTTTTCACATGTAGTTATTGGTTTAATTTTATTAACTGGTTGTTTGCTTATAGGTTATAAAACTTTAACTAATTATTATACTACATTAATTATTTGATATTGACATTTTGTAGATTATATTTGATTATTAGTTTACCTAATAGTTTATATTTGTTAAAATTTTCTTACTTAGGTTAAAATGAAACCTTTAATTTGTGGTATTAACAATATATTTATATAGTGAGAAATGTTACAAATTATTCGTGGTAAAATTGTTGATTTACCAATTAATTCTTCTTTGAGTTATTATTGGTGTAGAGGGTTTATGATTTCTGGTTTTTTGATTATACAAATTATAAGGGGTATAATACTTTCTTTACTTTATGTAGCCGATGTAAAATTAAGTTTTCCTTGTATAATGGAGTTAACTAAAGATAGTTTATTTAGTTGATGTGTGCGTTATATACATATTTGAAGAGTTAGTTTTATATTCATAGTTTTTTCTATTCACATGGGTCGTGCTTTATATTATTCAAGCTACACTAAGGTACCTGTTTGAAATGTGGGTTTTATACTTTATTTAATCATGATGGTGGAAGCATTTCTAGGTTACATATTGCCTTGACATCAAATGTCTTATTGGGCTGCTACTGTGTTAACTTCTGTGGTACAGAGAATTCCTTTTGTGGGATTAAAGTTATACAAATTTATAGTGGGTGGTTTTTCAGTAACAAAAGTTACTTTAATGCGGGTTTTTGCTGCTCACGTAGTACTGGCATTTGTAATTATAGGTTTAAGTGTAATTCATTTATTCTATCTACATAAGACAGGTTCAAATAAAGCTCTCTTTGCTCCCAGTGGTTACACTGATGCTGTTTATTTTCATAGTTATTACACTAATAAGGATTTTTATTGTTTGATGTTACTCTATTTTATATGTCTATTTTTTATTTTTTACACTCCTGATTTAGTTTTAGATGCAGAAGCTTATTTACAGGCTGATCCTTTAGTTACTCCTGCTTCTATAAAGCCAGAATGATATTTTTTATTATATTATGCTATGTTACGTTCCGTTAGTTCTAAGATAGGGGGTTTAATACTAGTAATAGTATTTTTAGGTGTTTTATGAATACCTACCTCTAATTATGCTTGTTGTTATTTTTTATCTCGTCAAATTTTATTTTGATTTATAGTGGTATTAATCATACTACTAAGATATTTAGGTGGTTGTCATCCTGAACCCCCTTACGTTTTTATTAGTCAGTTAGGTAGATTTTTAATAGTAGTGGCTCTAATAATTTATAAGTTTTTTTGAAATTTTAAATTGAGATACTAGTATTTTTTTTTTTTATGTTAGCAATTTGTTATATAGGGTTTTTTTTATCTAATTTTCAATTTTTAAGTGGTCTAGTAGTTTTAGAAAAAGTGAACATTTTATATATAATAATAAGTAGTTATCAAGATTTTTTAAATTCTAAAATACCTTTTTTAATTTTTATGATAATTGCTACTATTAGAGTAGTACTTTCTTTAGGTGTTTTATCTCGAGTTTGAACTCAACTCTCCATTTTAATTTAATATAGTTATATATATATATATATATATATATCCCCCCCCCCATTGAAAATGTATAAACCTATTATATTATATTATATTTATTAATTTTTTTTTTCTTATATTTTAAAAAAATATTTATGTATATTAATAAGTCTTATGTATTATTTAAATTATTTATTCATTTATTATTAACTATTCTTTTTTATATATTATTTAAATTTATAGGTACCTTTACTTTTTTATTTACTTTAGATAATATAAGTTTTTATTTAAGTATAGTTCCTATATTATTCTTTTTAGTGTTTTTTGGTACTATATATAAAGATTTAAATAAAATTTCTTGTTTCTTTTTACTATTTAGGATTATTAGTAGATTTTTTTGTTACAAAATTAAAAAAAATTTTTTTTTCTGATTTTTATATGAGTTTTCTATTTTACCTTTAATTTTTTTAAAGTATCGTGGTTCTGTTTATTCTGAGCGTTTTAATTCCCTATGATATTTTATAGGTTATTTATCCTTAAGAAGTTTTCCATTACTTTTCTTTTTACTTTTACTTAATAAGGAGAAATCGTTTTATTGTTCTTCTTTTTCTTTAAGAAGAGTTATAATTTTTATACTTTTTATAGTAAAGATACCTTTACCTCCTTTTCATTCTTGATTACCAGTTGTTCATGCTGAAGCTAATAGATATGTTCAATGTTTCATTCTCTTGAGGGGTTATATAATGAAGTTAGGTATTATTGGTATTTATCGTTATTGTACTTCCTTATGAGGTTTAAGTAATTTTTATTTGTTATTAATTTTTTTATTTAGTCTATTTTTTTTTATTAATAGATTTTTAGAATTGGATGTAAAGCGTTGGCTAGCTTTTTTAAGATTAAGGCATATTCTTATTTCTTATGTTGGTATAAAAGTGTTAATATTTTTTGATAAAAATTTATTATCTTTTTATTGTTTAGGTCACGGTATATCTGCTGCTTTATTATTTTATTTATTTTTTTTATTTAAAAAAATATCAGGTTCTCGTAATTGGTTGATTATAAAAAAATTAAAAAAAAAAAAAATCTTATTTCGGTTGTTAGTAAGAATTTCTGTTTTAACTTTAGCTTCTTTTCCTCCCACAATTCAGTTTATCAGGGAAGTTTTTATTTTAATACATAGCTTATTAAATTTTAAATTGTTAATAAAATATTGTTTTTATCTATTTTTAGGTGGTTTAATTCCTTTAATTTTATTAAGATATTTTTTATCCCGTAGAAGTAAAATAGTAAAATTTAATTTTTTTTACAGTTTAAATTTTATTTTATATATTTTAGTATTTTTTTGTTATTTTATACCTCTTTTTTTTTAATTCAAATTTGTTTGTATATTTATATAATATATTAACTATTTAAATAGGAAAAAAAATTTAGTGTAATTTTTATAAGTATACTGATATAGTACATTAACTGTTTAAATAATGAAAAGATTAAGAAGTTTTTTATTTTCTTTGTTTAGCTTAAATTTAGAGCGTTTATTTGAAGTGTAAAAAGTACTTAAGGGTAATGAAGAATTTATAGTAAAGTGTTTTTAGCATTTTGTATTTTGGTTGCAAAGGGGATTTAGTTTCTATTATATGTTTTTAAAAGAAAAGTAAGTTAAATTAAGACTAGCTGGTTCATGTCCATTCAGTATACTTTGTATTTTTTCTAATGCTTAATAACACAGGTTTAAAATTTTTTAAGTTAAATTTAACATATTTAGTTGATAGTTTATCTTCTCTGTATTATAGAGTTTGTTTAGTGTTATGCTCATTATTTTTGTGTTTACGCGTTCCTTACATTTATAATACATTAGATTTTATAGGTTTCGTGTTTATAATAATTTTTCCTTTATTTATAACAATCTTTTTTAAACGGATTTTTAGAGGTTTAAATACTTTTTTTTCTTCTTTACTACCTCCTGGTACTCCTTTGGGTATAGCTCCTTTTGTTTGTTTAGCTGAAACGATTAGTTATTTAGTTCGTCCTGCTGTCTTAAATTTACGTCCTTTTTTAAAAATTACTATAGGATCTTTAGCAGGGGCTAGTATAGGAAGTATGGTTATGGGTAGTTATTTGATATTATTATTTCTTTTATTACTTTTTTTTTATGAAATTTTTGTAGCTTTAGTTCATTGATTTATAGTAGTTAAAATCTTAGGTTTTTCTATTAATCATTAGGTGAAAATAGTTTTATATTTTTCTTGTATATTAAGAATTTTTTTTACCTTATTTTCCCTTTGTAGCAATAAATTATTAAATATATGACTCTGTATAGAATTGTCTATTTTAAGTGTGGTTCCTTGTTTTTTTTCTAAATATCTTTTTTTGAATAAATATAAGAGTTTGTTATACTATCTGGTAATATCCTCTCTTTCAAGAGGTTTTTTATTTAGTGGTTTTCTTTTTTTAAAAGAAGGAGGTGTATTTTTAATATTTTTTTCCTTCTTTTTTAAGTTTGGCTTATTTCCTTTTGGGTTTTGATTTTTTATAGTTTTTAGTAGTGCTAGTTGGATTGTTATTTGGTTGATTAGTGTAGTGGGTAAGATATTATGTCCTATTATAACACTTTTTCTTTTAAAAAAAGATAAATTGTATTTAATTTTTTTTAGGTTTTTTATAGTAAATTGCTTATTTAAATCCCTATATTTTTGATTTGGTGTATGTAATTTACGTTTATTATGGGCCAATATGTCTTTAAATTCTAGGAGTATTTTTTTTTTAATTTTTATTATAGGTTGTTCTAAATCTATTTATTTATTAATTTTTTATTTACTTTGGTCTACTTTAATATGTTTAAAATTTTTTTATAAAGACTTAAATTATATAGATAATATTTTTAAATTTAAATTAATTTTTATTCTTTTTGCTATTCCTTTTTCATTAGGGTTAATCTATAAGTTTTTAGTTACTATTTGTCTACTAAACTGTAATATTTCATGGTTAATTATTTTTTTTATTTCTCTTTATAACATTATGGAGCAGTATTATCTTTTTAAGTTGCTAGGTTACAAATCTAGTAATAATATTTATAATTATTAAATTAATAGTTGGGGTAGCTTATAAGTAAAGCATTAGTGTTACATATTAAATAAAGGAAATTTACTTCCTCCTTAATATTAACTCTGTAGTTTAAAAAAAAATTATAGTTTTGCAAGCTTTAGATGGGATTACCTCAGTGTTATGAGTTTAGTTTAATAAAAACACTAGTTTGTCATACTGGAAATACTTATTTTTTTTGTAATTCATTATGTTGGTAGGTTGTCTTTTAGAAATTTTAAATTTATTTTTATGTTTTATACTAGTAATGGTTTTTGTTGCTTTTTTTATTTTAAGTGAGCGTAAGATTTTAAGCTATATTCAGCTACGTAAGGGTCCAAATAAGGTAGGTTTATCTGGTTTATTTCAGAGTTTTGCAGACCTTATAAAGCTGGTTTTAAAGTTTAAGATTTACAATACTCAGCTTCGTGGTTCTATTAGTTCTTTTAGTGTTTATTTATTAGTTATAATATCTTTTTTTTACTGTAGTTTATACAGTGCTTGATTAGGTAAAAAAAGAAGTTTTTTTAGGGTTCTTTTTTTTTTGATAGTTACTAGTTTAAGAGGTTATAGAATTTTAGGAGCTGGTTGAGGTAGATCTAACCAAGTATTGTTTATACGTGCTTCTTTTGGTTCTGTTACTTTTGAAGCTTGTTTGATGGGGTTACTTTTAATTTTAGGTGTTTATTTTTATAGATACAAACTGAATAGATATAATTCTATATTTAATCTCTTTTTTTTTAGGCCCTACTTATATTTTTTATGACTTATAAGAATTTTATGTGAGACCAATCGTACCCGCTTTGATTATGCCGAATCCGAGAGGGATTTAGTAAGAGGTTTTAATACCGAATACTGTAAAGTTTTTTTTACTTGTTTATTTGCTTGTGAATATTTAATTATATATATTATGAGTTGATTTAGTGCTATTATTTTTTTTGGTGAGGGTCTAAGAATTTTTTTTATTATTTTTAAATTCTTTTTTTTTATTTGATCCCGGGGTACTTTTCCACGTGTTCGTTATGATCATTTTATTTCTTTTATGTGGAAGTATAAACTTATTTTTATACTTTTAATATTATTATGTTTATTTTAGTCGTATCTGTAGGTTAATTAAAATCGTAAAGCTGTTAACTTTAAGTTGTTTGTAAGGACTAGATACGTTAAACCAGTTGTATAGTTTAATAAAAATTTAAATTTTGGGGATTTAAGATCTCTTTGGAGTTAACTGGCTGATAGGGCTGCAATAGCAGGTAATTTTGATATAATTATATTTAAAGATATTTCTTTCATCAGTAAATTATATAACTTAATTAAAAGTGTTAGATTCTTACTCTAAAAATGTTTTTTAACTATAGTTAATGACCAAAATTTTTTTAGTTTTGTTAAGTTCTCTTTTTATTTTATTTTTAATCTACTTTTATCATCTACTTTTTTTCAAAGTAAGTTCTTACTATCATAAACAATTAGTTTGAAGTTCTTTTGAATGTGGTTTTTCGGGCCACTGTATAAAAATTAACAAATTTAGTGTCAGGTTTTTTGTACTTTTAGTTTTTTTTGTAGTTTTTGATCTAGAAATTTCATTATTATTAAACTTACCTTTACAACCTTGTCTTTACAAGAATTTTTTTTTTTATTTTATTTTTATTTTTTTTATTGGCTTGGGATATTTATTTGAGATTACTAAGGGTTTTGTTAAATGACAAAAATAAAAAAAGTTTTTATATACTACTGCTAATAGTATTTTAAAGATTTTTTCTCAGCTTTCTTATTAAGTATTTTAAGTTAATAAAGACTAAATGTTTTCAAAATATTAAGTGAAGTAATCTTCATATACTGATGACAAATTTTAATAGATTATTTTCTTGATTATTTACTATTGATCATAAGCGTATAGGGATGATTTATACTTTTATAGGTGTATGGGCTGGTTTTTTAGGCCTAGGTTTGAGAATTTTAATTCGTACTAATATGGGAGACCCCTATAAAAAAATTATACCTACTGAAGTTTATAATCAGGTTATAACAAGGCATGGTATTATTATGATTTTTTTTTTTTTGATGCCTGTCCTTATAGGTGGTTTTGGTAATTATTTAATACCCTTTTTATTAAATTTACCTGATTTAAATTTACCCCGTTTAAATGCTTTAAGGGCTTGACTTTTAATGCCTTCAGTCATATGTTTAATAACTAGATTATTTAAGGGGAGAGGGGTAGGCTGGACTTTTTATCCTCCTTTATCAGGGGGCTTATTTAGTTCCGGTAGAGGTACAGATTATCTTATGTTTTCTCTCCATTTAGCTGGTATTTCTAGAATTTTAAGTTCTATTAAATTTATTTGTACTATAAATTCAGCTATTTATTTTAATATTAACCATGAATATATCTCTGTTATAATTTGATCTTATTTATTTACTTCAATTTTATTGTTATTATCTTTGCCTGTTTTAGCAGCAGGTATAACAATGCTTTTATTTGATCGTAATTTTAGTTCTTCTTTTTTTGATCCCATGGGAGGAGGAGATCCTGTTTTATTCCAACATATGTTTTGATTTTTTGGTCATCCGGAAGTTTATGTTTTAATCTTACCTGGTTTTGGTATAGTAAGCCATATATGTATGAGTTTTAGTAATAATGCTGAACCTTTTGGTTATTTAGGTTTAGTTTTTGCTATGTTTGCTATTGTTTGTTTAGGTTGTGTTGTTTGGGCTCATCATATGTTTACTATTGGAATGGATGTTAAGACTACCGTTTTTTTTAGTTCAGTAACTATGATTATAGGTGTTCCTACGGGTATAAAGGTATTTTCTTGATTATATATGTTAATAGGTAGTAATGCTAGTCGAAGAGATCCTGTTATATGGTGAGTTCTAGCTTTTATTATTTTATTTACTATAGGGGGTGTGACCGGGATAGTTTTATCTGCTTCTGTTTTAGACAGTTTATTACATGATACTTGATTTGTAATTGCACACTTTCATTATGTATTTTCATTAGGTTCTTATACCAGTGTTGTTATATCCATAATATGGTGATGGCCTATCATAACAGGTTATAGTTTAAATAAGGTTTTATTACAATCTCATTGTTTACTAAGTATGGTAGGAGTTAAAATGTGTTTTTTTCCTATGCACTATTTTGGTTTATGTGGTTTACCTCGTCGGGTCTGTGTTTATGATGCTACTTTTAGATGAATAAGTAAGATTTGCACTTATGGTAGTTTAATCTCTGCTATTAGTGCTTTTTTTTTTTTATATTATTTATGGGAGTCTGCTAGTGTTAAGAAAGTTGTGTTAGGTAATTGGGGGGTTCCTTCTGTTCATTTAAATTTAATGAAAGTTCCTCTTCCTCACCATATTACTTATAGAGTTAATACTAATTGGTGATTTCTTTGTAAATGTAGTTTAAAAAAAACATTGTTTTTGTAAAACAATATTAGCTTTTTGTTCTTTTACATTATAGATAATATTATAATCATATTATATTTTTTACCTTTTGCATCATGATCTATTGATTATTTTTAAATATTTATTAATACGAAATATTAAGATAATTTTTTTCTTTTTTTATTGGGTAAATATTTTTTTAAGAAAATTAATGTTGTGATAAATTAATCGTTTAATATTATATCTTATTAAAGAGTTTAAATTTAAAAATAATAAAGCTGTAAATAACTTTATTAGGTTTGTAAAAAATTTTTTATTATTATATATTTGGGTCGAAGAGTAACCTTAATTAAGTTAGTGTTTTTACTCCTTGTATAATTAATTTGTTTCTTTTAATACTCTTTTTTACTAATTAAATTATATTAACTATAATAGAATAAGTACTTTAATGTAATAATTATTTTCTCAAATTAATTCGGTATGTTTATTAAAAACATTTCCATATTCAATTAAATATGGTATAACCTGCTCAGTGCTTAGGTAAATAGCCGCAGTATTCTTGACTGTGCTAAGGTAGCATAATTAATTGCCTTTTAAATGGAGGATTGTTTGAATGGTTTAACCAGAATTACTATTTAATAATTTTTTATTGGAAATTAGATTGTCTACACAGATTTAGACATTATTTTATTAGACGGAAAGACCCTGAAATCTTGAATTTTATTAATTTTACTTGGGGTAAGACTAAATATTTTATTTAGATTAAGAACCTAGTGATATTCTAGTTTAGTGATTAAGTTACTTCAGGGATAACTGGGTTAGAAAGGTCAATAGTACATATTGAAACCTTTAATTGCCACCTCGATGTTGACTTAAAGTTTACTTTTTGGCGCAGAAGCTTTTTAAGTAGGTCTGTTCGGCCTTTAAATCTTTAATGAGTTGAGTTAAGACCGGTGTAAGCCAGGTTGGTTCTTATCTATATTTGAATCTTTATAGTACGAAAGGATCTAAGGGTTATTAAGTTGGGTAAATTGGTTTAACCCTTTATTTTGCAAAAATAATGTTAAGAATTTTTTCTTTTTACCTTTATTTAGTTTAATTATGGCTTTAAAAAGCACAACTTAGGAGTCACATAGTAAAATTTATTTTTTTTTTAATTGGATTAAACAATTCCGTTAAATTCTAGGGATTAGTATTTTTTTAGGGGTTTATCAGGCTAAAGTCTAAGTTATTATAGGGGAAAATTCACAGGGCCAGCATCCGCGGTTATTCTGTTAACTATTGTTTTTTTGACATATTTAATATTATTTTTTTTGTTTTATTAAAATTTAAAATTGTTACATAAAACTTATAATTTTAAATAATTTTATTAATAAGTCTGTATATAAAACAGGAATTTGATACTCCTTTATTTCAAATAATATTAGAAATTTAGTTTAAACTAAAATAATTTGGCAGTTAGCTACTCTTTACTGGGGATGGGGTTCTATAAAAAATGATCCGCTTTAAATTTAACCCTATTTAATTAGTTGGGGTATGCCCGGTTTTTTATTAGAAATGATAGTTTATTTTTTACTAAGTGTATATTTATATATTTATGTCAATATATTATTTTTTAAGTTAGGTCAACCATGCTACTTATATTATGGGTCCAGAAATTCCATACTTTTAAAATATTAATTTTGAAAAATTAAAATTCAGGACTAGTGAGTAAAATAATTAAAAATGATTATTTGAAATTAGTTTAGCTTTTGTACATACCGCCCGTCATCCTCGGTGTTAATTGAGGTAAGTCGTAACATGGTAGCTCTACATGAATGTGGAGCTAGAAAGTTTATTATGGAATTAACAAGTTTATATTTTGATGTCGTTCACTATGCTATTTTTTTATGCATTTTTATTACTATACTAGTTAGTCTATATTTAGGTTTTGTAATGAGATTTATTAATGGTACTCAGTTTGTAGGAGTTCCTTCTGAAAGGTCTTTGCTAGAATTTTTTTGGACTTTTTTACCTACTTTACTTGTATTAGGTCTATGTTTAAAAAAAATTAAATATGTACTCCATGACATAGAGGCTACTGTTTCTAAGTCCATTAAGGTTATTGGTCGGCAGTGGTATTGATCCTATGAATATGATGATATTGAATATGATTCCTACATGAATCAGTTAATTAATAAAGTTGAATTGCCTCTGGAGTTAAATTATTTAGACTCTTATCGCTTATTAATTACTTCCTCAGACGTAATACATTCTTTCTCTGTACCTGATTTAGGTATAAAGAGAGATGCCATACCCGGGCGTATTAATCAAATAGTATATGTGCCTGATCATTTAGGGGTATTTATAGGTTATTGTAGTGAATTATGTGGTGCTGGGCATTCTTATATGCCCATAGTAATAGAAATTACACATGTTTAGTGTTAACTAATTAATTTAATGTAAATTTGCATATTAACTTTTCGTGTTAAAAGAAGATTTTTTTCTAATTAATAATGACCTTTCTTCTTTTTTTATATAGTATAATATTATTTTTATTTAGTTTTATTAGTAAATCAATAGGATATTGTATACTCTTAGTTTTGAGTTCTTTAATAAGATCCTTTTTAATCTTTTTTTTAAGTAAAAGATTTTGATACTCTTTATTACTTTACTTAATTTATGTGGGGGGGGTTTATATCTTATTTCTTTTTTTAAGAGTTCATATACCTAATATGTCTACTTATAAAAATTTAAGTTTTTTGCTATTATGTTTAATAAATTTTTTTTCTTTTGAATTAGTATATAGAGTTTTTAGTTTAAGAATTTTTAAATTTTTAGATAATTCTTTTTACTTTTGTAAATTTACAGAGGGATTGAGCTACCTTTTTATAAGATCTTTTTTAATAATAGGGTTTATATTAGTATCTTTTATTAGTAGTACTAAGATTTATTTTTGTCGTTAATAGTTTACTAGTTTAGTATAAATGTAATACAAAAGACTGTAATTCTTTGAATAATTATTTAATTAACTAGAAGTTTTTTACCTAGAGGTGTCAGAAATTTATGAGTTTGTTTTAGATACAAGTTATAGGCTTTATTGCTTTCTTTAGTTTATTGTGAGGTAGAAAGAAAGTTTCCACATTGATTTGAAATCAATTAGATTGTTTAATTACAAGCTTCATTATATAAGTGTCAGATTTTTATGAGTTGGGTTTTAAGCATCAATTATAGGGGTTTAAACCCTCTTATATTTCTAATCTACCAATATTAGTTGGACCATATTTCGAACATGGCTGTGAGTTTTTGCTCGATTAGATATGTTGTTATGACCTTTATTATTTTTTTGTATAAAAATTTTTTTTACTAGTCTTCATTATAATAATAATTTTAGTAGTGGTTTATTTAATCAGTTTCCAGTTTACTTTAACCTATCTTCTACTAGTAAATTTTATTTTTTAATGTTAGGTATTTGTGGTTTAATTGTTTTATATTATAATTCTCATTATTTTTCTTGGCATTTTAAATATTTAAATTTTTTGATACTTTTTTTTTTAAGTATTATGTGTTATTTAGTTACCACTAGTAGATTTTTTAATACTTTAATAGCTTGGGAGTTTCTAGGAGTAGTTAGTTTTATATTAATTCTTTTTTATAGTAATTATGATACTAGTCGAGCTGCAAAAATTACTCTTATTAGCTCTCGTTTTGGGGATGTAGCTTTATTTTGTATCTTAAGATTAAGATTTTTTTTTTTTAAAGGGAAATATTTTTTTAGTTGGGGGTTTCTGATAGTAGTTATATCAAAAAGAGCTATATTTCCTTTAGGTAGTTGATTACTAAAGGCTATGCGGGCTCCTACTCCTGTTAGTTGTTTAGTTCATTCTTCTACTTTAGTAGCTGCGGGTATTTGATTTATTTTAAATTATAATTATTTAACCAATTATAATATATTTAATTATATATATATATTATCTCTATTAACTATATTATATACTTCTTTAAGTTCTTTATATTATTTAGATATAAAGAAGTTAATAGCTCTCTCTACTTGCAATAAAATTAGTTGGTGTGTTGTGTATGTTTGTGGTTTTACTCCTGAGTTGTGCCTTATTCAGTTGGTTAGTCATGGTGTTGGTAAGTGTATGCTTTTTGCAGGAGCGGGGGATATATTTAAAAATTCTGAGGGCAGTCAGTTAAATACTGCTATAAATAAAAAGATGGCTGGAAATTTATCTAATAAATTAATTTGTGGTTTATTAGTTTTATTTATTTCTGGTCTACCTTTTTTAGGTGTTTATTTTTCTAAGCATATTTTGCTGACTGGTTTTTGAGAAACTGTAAAAATTTTTTTATTTATTCTTTTTAATATTTGTTTTATTTGCACCTATATTTACTCAATGCGTTTATTTCTACTGTTAAGTAAGATTTACACAGGTCAAAAATCTGGTTTTACAAGTACTTATCATTTTTCTGCTCCAATTATTTTAATTTCTTGCTTTATAAAATTTTTATACAGTTTTTCTAATGAAGAAATTATTATTTTAGACATTTTTTTATCTTCTTATATATTAATTTTACAGTTATTAGGTTTAGTGATAGGTTGATATAAGTATTATTACTACAATCGTTTAACATTTAAATTATATTTTATGGGACAGGATTTTTTAATATTAATATGGAAAAAGACTACTGCATTTATTTTTCTTTTTATCCAGTTTATTAGTAATTTTCGATTTGAGCGCTTTATAAAAAATATATCTTTTAATATTAAATATTTTTGTTTTAAATTTTTTAATATAATTACTATAAGTATATTTTTTTTATTTTTTCTGTCAGTTCTATTAATTTTTTAATGTTTAATTTAAAGGTAATAAAATTTTTTAAGTTATTAACCTTTGATTTAGCATTTTGCTTAATTGATAGGAAAAATACATTAAATTTTATTATGTTTACTTTATAGGAAAGTGGAAAAATACACATTTAGCATAAAATTTAATGTTTTAAGTTTCCATCTTAATTATCTAGGTAAACTAGAATGTGTA